AGAATATGTATGCTGTATTTCGTTTCCCTGGGATTGTAGTTCAATTGGTCAGAGCACCGCCCTGTCAAGGCGGAAGCTGCGGGTTCGAGCCCCGTCAGTCCCGACAAATCCAATAAACAATAATCCAAAAAAAAAAAAATACATCAATTCATCTCTTCATTTTCTGTAAAAGGGGTACAAATAGCAGAATTTCGTTCCCAAAGGGGATCCTTATTATTATTATTATTTTATATTATTTATATTTCATCAAAGCAAATACAAATATGGTCATTTTCATTTCTTCAACTAGTATCGATGGAGATGGATAAAGACACATGTGGATTAGTACAATTATTGGTAGCGTCATATTCAGGATTCTAAGAGAGACCTCACTAAATTTGGCCTTTTCGATTCCTCCCGATCCGTATAATGAAATCGAATCGAGTACCCTATCTTTCCCGGTAGCACATACACAAATAGAATTCTTATTTGTACGATACAAAATGACTTTAATTTCTTTGATAAAATCCTTTTAATCGGAAAAGTCTCTTCTTTTTTGGCTCCGATTTTGTGTAACCTCAATTATTTGAAACAATCTATCTCATTCAAATTGTACACTGAAGTTTTGATATATTATATGGATCCCATTCCTAATTCAATCAAGTAAAGAGTATATTAATAAAATAAAAATCAAATAAAGACTCTGCCTCTCTTAGAGAGAGAGGGAATGGATAATCTTTTTTAAGGGTTTATGCCGAAGAAAAAACAAACTCTAAAAAAAAAAGTGAATTTGGTAGAATATTCGATTTTTTTTATACTGTACTAGGACTTATCTTTATCACACTTTTTTTTTTGTTTTCCAATCCAATAAGATTAGATCATTCAAAAAAGGAGTTTAGAACATAACTCCCCCTTTCCCATTTCGCTTCTATTGTTTGTTTGTTTTTTGTTTGTAACTTATGTAAGTTTAAAGACGATTAGATGATACTTAGTCAGATGATTGTACAAGGAAGGAGATAGTTTTATAGAAAAGAAAGAATGGAAAAGAATGATAAATAAAGTAACAAAGTAAGGAAATTTTCGATTGGATCAGGAATCCATTTTTGGATTTGGTATGAATAAATGATCTTTCTATGTTATACTATTCAATTCTCGACGATAAATCGATTTGAGAGTTCAGATATTGTTATTCATGATATTGATCTGATTCGATATCATCGAGATGGAATTCATCCCATTGAATTTAGAGGCGAAAGATTTCTCATCTCTTATGGGATTAAATCCCGAATTATTGTGAAGTAAAGAAAAACGAAACGATGAGATTATGGAAGTAAATATTCTCGCATTTATTGCTACTGCACTGTTCATTCTAGTTCCTACTGCTTTTTTACTTATAATATATGTAAAAACTGTTAGTCAAAGTGATTAATTTGAATGAAACTTGACTTCTTAGTTCTTCTCAATATCAAGAATTAACGAAATAAAATGAAAAGAATTCCAATTTTGCGTTTTAGCTGAAATGAGCGAACTAGAATCAGCAGGATTCTATGAGATCCGATAGTATGGTAGAAAGTAATATATTTACTACCATACTATCTATTTTTGTTATTCTAGTATATAAAGTTGTACTGTAGAAAGATCTGGGCTTAATATGGATCAATCTAGAATGTCATCTTCATATTCATATATAGATAGATATATAGACAATAGATATTAATTATCTATATGGAATGTACATAAGGTTCAAATTTGATTTCTTTTCTTCATATGTTTGATTTGTGTTGGTTCCAATTAATCTGGAATAGTTGAAAGGCGCCTCTTACTCTTATGATTCCAATTCCTGGATTTCTGATTATTTTCAATATGAATCCCGGAATCCATTGAAATAATCAAATCAATGAAAAGAAAAAAAAAAAAAGAATAGTTGGGGTATGTATTAATAAAAGAAAATCAAGAAATCTTTTTTTAGCATTCCAAACAAAGAAGTAATTAATTGAACACATCCAAGGAAAGGAGTTTTATAAAAACTTTTTCAGATTTCGACGAAAAGAAAAGGATTAGTAAACCCCGCCGATTTTAAATCTTTGAATCATAATATGAAATGATTCAAGTCAATAAAGTATAGCATAAATCGAATTTATAAAACGAAAATAATAAAAAAAAAATAGTAAACTAAGTACTAAGTACGCAATATGTGACTTCTCCAAGAAAATATCTTAGTATGCGGAGTATCCCGTTAGAGAATCACTATGTCTATTTTATTTCCCGTAGAAAATCACTTAATTTAATAACTTTTAAATAACTAAAAAAAGAACTACTTTCTTTTGTCTTTGAACCGGAAAAAGGCAAACAAATAAAAAGTAAAAAAGGTTCCGCTGCTCCTTATTGTCCATATATAACTCTGATAAGAGCCGGTTTATCATAATAAAGAATTTAGGAAGAATTCGGTTGGAATAACTTTCCTATCATTTGTATTCTTTTTACTTTTGAAATATGAACACTGGAATCATTAAAATATTTATTTGATTATGATTAAAAGGGTATTATTCAAATATTATTCATAGAATAAATTACTCCACTCGAATCGAATAGAATTTTGAAATTGAATTCAATTATTGAATTCAATTTCAATATAAATAGTTCAATTAAAAATAGTTAAATTAAAAAGTCTTTGCAGAACGATCTATAAAAGAATTGATAGAGTTTCATTTCTCAACTCAATTAGTAGTATCCCTAGAGTCCACTTCTTCCCCATACTACGAGTGAAAGGGAAAATGTAAAGACTACCATCAAAGCAGCCCAAGCGAGACTTACTATATCCATGTGAATTATGTCCCCTATCTCTATGAATATGAAGGAATTTTGCTAGTATTGTTCACTTTTTTCCATTATTTTTCACTAATAATAGTCACTAATAATAATAATAGTCACTAATAATAATAATAGTATCGCTGGTGCAGAGTAAAAAAAAAAAGATTTTGTCCAATACCATTGATGAAACAATCCAAAAAATCCAATTCAATTAATTAGAACCAATTAATTATAAGAAGTTCTTGTATGATTGCTAGTAGAATCGGGAAAGATTAAGCGCAAACAAAATAAGCAGCAGCGCTCTTGGAAATATCACGAGTCTTTTTCCTCCGCTGTTTCTATTGGGGACAATATATCAGTAAAACGGAATAAGGTATTTCGCGTCTTTTGTTGATCAGGCGACACCCGGATTTGAACTGGGGAAAAAGGATTTGCAGTCCCCCGCCTTACCACTCGGCCATGTCGCCAAGGCAATAGAAATAAAAAATAGACCAAAATATTTTTGTACTTGTATCTTGAATCCCATTTTTCTTAATCTGAATCCCTTTCCTAAAAGAAATCCTTCCTTTTTTGGATTGGATCTATCTCTTTGATTAATTTTGTATAGTATGTCAAAACACGCACTATCTGAATTCTTTCTCCTTTCTATTGAAAGGAAAAACAAAATGTGAATTTTCAGTCACAAAAGCCGAAATTCAGGACAAATTGGAACCGTTAACTATTGACTGAAAATTCATGAACGATTCTCGAATTTGAATCTAAATTTGAATCTAAAATTGTATTTCCCGAATGATATAAGAAAATAAAAATGGATATCTAACTATCCAGTATTGATTCTTTTCAATAAAAAAAAGCCTTCTCCATTTCAATTATAACAACAATTATGAGTATATGTAAACCCCAGAACATAAATTATTACACGTATACCTCTAATCAGATATCTTATCTGTTTATGATTCCTATAGAAAATCGATATTTTGCTAGAGCACGCCATGCGCTGTACAGAATAAACCCGCAATAAAAGGAAAGACATATATATAGATAGCTATAGTTCTATCCGCGTATGCTTAATAAAGCTTTCTTCTGCGCTTCAACAAACTCTATAAAAATAAAAAAAAATATCTCTTCTGTTCGGTGCGAATCCAACAAGGAAATCCACGAAAAAAAGGAAAAAAGCTAAGTGCTATTGGGTTTTTATCTCATCGAAGAGATCAAATCCCGAATTATTTATTTCACTTGTATTGGAATATGTAATATCATAAATAATAGTAGAAATTGAATCACTTTTTGTTATTCTATATAAAATTCCATAAGTCTAAGTTAAGTGGAATTTCTCAATTCTTTTCCAGTTGTATCTGTTGCAAATTCCAATTTGAGTAGAAAATCAAAATTCTCTTTATTCCTCCGTTCATACGTATTTCAGACATTCCATATTCATATATGGAGTTAGATAAAATTTTATGTGATTCTGTAAACAGAATAGCAATTCCATCAGTGCTGATCGATCCATATAATTGGATGAAAAACGATCCAATAATGGGATTTTTTTTTCAATAAATGGGAAATTAAAAATGCTTGGGGATGGAAATGGGGGAATGTCTACAATACCTGGATTTAATCAGATACAATTTGAAGGATTTTGTAGGTTCATTGATCAGGGCTTAGCGGAAGAACTTTATAAGTTTCCAAAAATTGAAGATAGAGATCAAGAAATTGAATTTCAATTATTTGTGGAAACATATCAATTAGTAGAACCATCGATAAAAGAAAGAGATGCTGTATATGAATCACTTACATATTCTTCTGAATTATATGTATCCGGGGGATTAATTTGGAAAAACAGTAGGGATATGCAAGAACAAACAATTTTTATTGGAAACATTCCTCTAATGAATTCCCTGGGAACTTCTATAGTAAATGGAATATACAGAATTGTGATCAATCAAATATTGCAAAGTCCTGGTATCTATTACCGGTCAGAATTGAACCATAACGGAATTTCGGTCTATACCGGCACTATAATATCAGATTGGGGGGGAAGAGTAGAATTAGAGATTGATAAAAAAGCAAGGATATGGGCTCGTGTGAGTAGGAAACAGAAAATATCTATTTTAGTTCTATCATCAGCTATGGGTTTGAATCTAAGAGAAATTCTAGAGAATGTGTGCTACCCCGAGATTTTCTTGTCTTTCCTGAGCGATAAGGAAAAA